AAAATCATATTTTCATACAATATCTTAATTGAATTATATGTAATGATCAATAAATTAAGTTGAATTCTATATCTACACATACCAAAAACATAGCAAAATTCTAATACCAACCTATTCTATAGATATTTGGACTAGAGTTGACAAACAAACAAAACCAGCAATATACTTTATTAGTATTGCATAGAAATCTAAATGGGGCGTGGCCAAGTGGTAAGGCAACGGGTTTTGGTCCCGCTATTCGGAGGTTCGAATCCTTCCGTCCCAGAACATATATATTCTATGAGAATATAGATTGCTTTTTTAACAATGTTCTGTTTAAAATCGAAATGTTAGCTGGAATGTGATTGTTGTTTCTTATTTTTTTCTTCGATGAATCTTTTTTTTTAAACTGAATCGAGATGCGGAAGAATCCATATTCCCTATCTCGTATTCTCTACTCCCTAAATTAGCCTAATTAGATTCAATTTTCTTTTTTGTAGATTTCTTGACTTTTCGCCAGGAGGGGGTTTTTGGTACTAATTAAATTCACTAAGTCTCTTAATTCTTAATCAATGAGTTAGGCTAAAATAGCAAAAAAAGGAGCAAAAACTGGACTTAATCTGGACTTGTTTGGCTTTGTGCCTAGACAGCTCGCGTTTCGTAAAAATAAAAATAAAAAAGACTAGGACACCCCCTTCTTTTCTTTTGATTTATGCTGCATCAGTCCCATAGAATGGGGTAGATAGAAGTTAATCAGTAATGGGAAGGCGTTCATTTCAATATCTATAAATGGTGACAATTGCTCAGTCTATTTGATCGAATTGATAGATACGAAACCTTCCCCATTCTTTGGATTTTATCAATCAGATGAAAAAAAAAAGAATACGAATTAAAATCTTACCTTACATTAATCTTTTTTATCCATCTCATAAAAAAAATTGGATTTGTTGTTTGGTGTATTTATCTATTTTAAATCATTGAAATCGTTGATGATTCAATTAAAAAAAAAAAGACTTATTTACTAAGATGATCAAAAGTTGTTTTTAACTATCAAATTTTCTTCGAAGAATGATGTCGAAAGGGGAACTTTCTAAATTTCTAATAAATTTAGAAAGAGAAATGGTTTAATCATTCCTTAGAAGCTGAATCTTTCTCTCCTATTAAGTCCCGTGAAGATGCAGAATCAAAAATAATTCATTTATTCGTCTTATTTTTTAATGTTAGACAAATTAATATTAGTGATGGGGTCTTACTAAGACTTCTTCAGAAAAATATATATCCACATATATTTATAGTATTCTTTATATCTATATACTATAGATATAGAAAGATATAGAAGATATAGAAAATACTATAGATTATGGTGTTTATACATCAGCCCAACCAATGACTATTCATGATTCCATAATTGAATCAATTCCATACCGGTTCTTAGAGGAATGTTATAGTAAAACTTCGTTTGAAACGATGTGGTAGAAAGCAACGTGCGACTTGAAGGACACGATCCGTTGTGGATTTGTACATCCACCATTTTATGTAGGAATGAAGGTGCTCTTGGCTCGACATCATTGGTTCTGTTTCACTAGAACCCCTCGTTTTTTGTTGTCTTGGAATGTAAATAGTCCATGATGTAGCTCGAGTAGAAAGTATTAATTTATTTCTCGGGGCAAGGGTCTAGGGTTAATGCCAATCAATAAAAAAATTGAAACAACTTCGTAAATGTATCTTAGGTATGGAAATCGAAAGAATCTAATTCGAGCAAGTTTAAAATTAAAAAATTTCTTGGAATTGATCAAACTTTTTCGATCCAAAGTGTTTCACGAGGGAATCCATCGTCTTGTAGGATTCTTTCATAGAAATCGAAAAAAGGGTATGTTGCTGCCATTTTGAAAGGATTAAAAAGCACCGAAGTAATGTCTAAACCCAATGATTTAAAATAAAACAAAGATAAAGGATCCCAGAACAAGGAAACACCTTTTTAATTGTCTTAATAACTGGATAAGACTGAAGAATCCGATTTTAAACGAGACAAACAAAAAAAGAGGAAAGACCGCTCAATAAATGAAATTGCCGAAAGATTTTCCTTTGAACTGTTTGAAAGTTATCCAACTTGAGTTATGAGAGTACGAATGCTTTCTTTTTCATTTTCAGGAAGAAAGAAGAAAAAAAGACTTACATCTTTAATTGATTTGATCATTTTATGGACCCAGTTGTAATTTCTTAGATAGAATTCCATACAGAGACAAAACCTCGAATCAATCATTTTCTCGAGCCGTACGAGGAGAAAGCTTCCTATACGTTTCTAGGGGGGGTGTTGTTCATCTACATCTATCCCAATGAGCCGTCTATCGAATCGTTGCAATTGATGTTCGATCCCGAAGAGAAGGAAAAGATCTTCGGAAAGTAGGTTTTTATGATCCGATAAAGAATCAAACTTATTTAAATGTTCCTGCTATTTTATATTTCCTTGAAAAAGGGGCTCAACCTACAGGAACTGTTCAGGATATTTTAAATAAGGCGG